AATTAAAGAAATTGAAATTTTGTAAGGATGAATAAAGGGGTTTATATAAAAAGGATGCTGTCAGGATTCCGAAAGAAGCTATACTAACTGAAAAAGTGGAATTTGTTAGAAATTCACACCAATCCCAGTCCATCCATTTTTTTTTATTTTGATATAAAAGGTTTATATACGGAGTTAACACTTTAGATAATATATCTAACTTCATTTCTTCTTGATTGACCAAAGGAATTCCTATAACTCCAATGAAAAAAGTAAATATAACTAATATAAGCATAGGAAATAGCATCCTATTGTCCGGCTCATAGGGGTACGAAAAAAAGTTATTAGTATCTAAATTAGGAATAGTAAAAAAGGGCACCGTCATACTTCTTACATTACAATTACTGGGATATTTTTTTTTTAAAAAAAAAGGAATCCTTTCATCATTATTGCTTTTTAATAAAGTAACGAAACAAAAATTATTTTTAATCACCCCTTGCCCCTCTCTACCCCATAAAGATATTGAATATATCGATCTTTTTTTTTTTCCACTGTAAGTTTTAAAATAAACATTTAAATGACCTTCAAAAGTCAGTAAATATATTCGAAACATATAAAATGCAGTAAATCCCGCGGTAGCAAAAGCTATTATTGAAAAAATAGGCGAATACAACCAACTATTATTAAGAATTTCATCTTTGGACCAAAAACATCCAAACGGTGGAATACCACAAAGAGAAAGTGTACCTACTAAAAAAGATGTTTTTGTAATGGGTACATGTTTTTTTAAACCTCCCATAAGAGCCAGATTCTGGCTTTTATCTGGAGAGTAGCCAACAACAGTTTCCATTGAATGAATAATAGACCCAGATCCTAAAAACAATAATGCTTTAGAATAAGCATGAGTAATCAAATGAAACAAAGCAGCTCGATAAGAACCCATACCCAGAGCTAATATCATATAACCCAATTGAGACATTGTAGAATAAGCTAAACCTCTCTTAATATCTTTTTGAGCAAGAGCTAAAGTGGACCCAAAAAGTAAGGTTATTATACCTATCAAAGCAATAAGATTCATTATGGAAGGTAAAACTATAAAAAGCGGGAGAAGCCGGGCGACAAGAAAAATTCCAGCCGCTACCATAGTAGCAGCATGTATAAGAGCTGAAATAGGGGTAGGACCTTCCATAGCATCGGGTAACCATACATGAAGGGGAAATTGAGCCGATTTAGCAATTGCACCAGAAAATAATAGAAAGGCACACAAGGTAACAAATAAAAAATGAACTTCATTATTATAAACCAAGTTTTTGAATATTTCAAACAAATCCCAAAATTCTAAACTGCCCGTTATCCAATAAAAACCCAAAATTCCCAATAATAAACCAAAATCTCCAAGACGATTAGTTACAAATGCCTTTTGACAAGCATTCGCCGCAGTGCGACGGGTGAACCAAAAACCGATTAATAGATAAGAACACATTCCAACCAATTCCCAAAAAAAATAAATTTGTATCAGATTCGAGCTAGTAACTAATCCTAACATTGAAGTATTGAAAAAACTCATATAAGCAAAAAATCTCAAATATTCCAGATCATGAGACATATAATTGTCACTATAAATAAGAACCATAATTCCAACCGTAGTGATTAATATTAACATAATAGAAGAAAGGGGGTCAACCAAAAAACCAAATTCTAAAGAAAAGTCATTATTGATAATCCAAGACCATATATATAGATAGCTAAAAGGATTATTTTTTTCTTGAATAAATAAATAGGTAGAAAAACTCATAACTATACTTAAGAATAAAACACTAGGAAAAACCCACATACGGCGAAGATCGTTTGTTGCCCTTGGAAAAAGTAGAAGCCCTGCTCCTATTAATATAGGAACTGGAAGGGGAATAAAAGGTAAAATCCATGAATATTGATATGTATATTCCATAAAAATCTTTTTAGTTTTATCTTAATTAATTGTTTCTGAGTTATCGGCTCTTATTTTTTTTTGAAATGAAAAGGATCGGTTAATAAAATAAAATTACTAAATAGAAAATATATAATTTTCTAGCCTTAATTTTTTTGAATCCATTTTAACTATTTTAATAATTTCATCAGATCAAAAGATTAAAATTGTTCAAATGATATGAACAAATTCCTATAAAAAAAATAAACATAATACTTTTTTTGTAAAATTGGATGAAAAAACTGATAAAACAACAGAAAAATTCCATTTTCATGTTAATTAGTATTACGTATTATTAAGTATTACAAAAATTTCTATATCTATCGAGAAAGGATAAATAATTATACAAAAACAAATATTTGATCTGAATCCTAAAAAACAATAATTTTTACAATAAAAATTATTGTAGTTAGGGGATTCATAATCATTAACGAATTTATGGTTGGAGCCGAGTTGATTGTCTTTTATTCCATTATTAATTATTACAATAAAAGACATTTATTTTTTTAGTAAAGACTATGACCGTCAAACTCTGACATCTAATACTTGATTTTACCTAAAATTACAAAGGATAAAAGTTAACTTTTAGAAAAACGATTTATATTGAAACTTTTAAAATTAGATGGACTTTGGGAGCCCGGCCAATTAAATGAAAAATTAATACTAAAAATATTCATTTTTGAATTAATAAGGTATAGGGGTTGGTTTATTAAAACTTTCAGTATTTTTCAGATCAAATTTAATCAATTATATTTTTATGGGATAGCAATATATATATATATATGGATTTGAATGAAGATATAAGAGAATCAATAAAATAAATATGAATTCTTCGATATTGTCTAGAATATAAAATATAAATATATATATATTTTTTATATTAATATATATATTTTATATTATTTATAAAATAAAAAAAAAATATATATATATTTGTTGCCAGTACTATATTTATAGTATATTTACTCGATTTTTATATATATTCATAGTATAATATTTTTATGAAAGGAGTACAATCTAGAAAATAAATAGATAGATAGCTAAATAATAAAGAACAATTCATTTTCAATACTAGATACTAGATGTCTTTGACATCCAACTATAGAAACTAAAAACTTATTATAATTTTTTAATGGCAGTTCCGAAAAAACGTACTTCTATCTCAAAAAAACGTATTCGTAAAAATATTTGGAAAAAAAAAGGATATTGGGCAGCATTGAAAGCCTTTTCGTTAGGTAAATCCCTTTCTACAAGGAATTCAAAAAGTTTTTTTTATGTAACAAAAAAATAATTAAAGATTCGAATAATCTGAGTTGTTTTGGTTTGAAAAGTAGTCAGTCGAGTTTGTTTCTTATTTCTTTCTAAGTTTTTTTATATTACTTATATTACAAATTTTTTTTCAAATTGTATTAATTGTATTAGATAAAAATCTAATAAAACTTTCTATGTTAGGTTACTTATATGTTTATTAATTAATAAAAACTATATTAAATTAAATAAAAATTGATATTCGCTAATGTTTTGACCCGATCAACAGCAATCGTAAATTATATTTGGTTACTATTGATTTTTATAAATTTATAAGATATTTATAATTTTATAAAAACAAATTAAATAAAGAGTAAATACAAGAATAAAACAAGATTGAACCTTTCTTTTGAGTATGCTTTATCGTTTATATGATGGGGAAAATAAAAATCCCCATCGATTTGATAATTAAAAAATTTTAGCTTTTATTGTCTATATTTTAGAGCATAATTTTTGTATTTAGTATATTACAATGTATAGTGAATTTTTTTAATAAACTAATTAGAGACGAACATATAGAAGATTTGTAGTGACTAATAGGCTGTTCAAACTAAACTAATTAATTAAATTAAAAATATGTTTTATAAATCATTCTTTCTTTAAGTTATTATCAATAGATAGAGCCTAACTTTTTAACCCAATAAAAAAAATAATACAAAACTACTTTTCCTTTTTTTAAGTGATTGTAGGACGAATACACCAAGTTTCGATCCTATGTTTCAACCGGAGAATCAATTAAAAATCGATAAATTTATATTGAATTGAGTACTTCACTCTCGACAATTGAATCCAAAAGGGTTATTATGATTTCGAACAAGCCGCTATGGTGAAATCGGTAGACACGCTGCTCTTAGGAAGCAGTGCTAGAGCATCTCGGTTCGAGTCCGAGTGGCGGCATGGCCTCGTATAAAAGAGTAAGTCCTATACTGAATGCAATTCCATTTTTTTTTATTTATGATATTTTCACTTTTACAGCATATATTAACACATATATCCTTTTCAGTCGTTTCAATTGTAATTATAATTCATTTTCTAACTTTATTTGTAAATGAAATCGTAGGATTATATGATTCGTCAGAAAAGGGTATGATGGTGACTTTTTCCTGTATAACAGGATTATTAGTTACTCGTTGGATTTATTTACAACATTTACCCTTAAGTAATCTGTATGAATCATTAATCTTTCTTTCATGGAGTTTATCGAGTATTCATATAATTCCTTATTTAAAAAAAAACTATTTCAATTTAAAGGAAATAACCAGGCCAAGTGCTGTTTTTACCCAAAGTTTTGCTACTTCGGGTCTTTTAACTGAAATGAGTCGATCCGCAAAATTAATACCCGCTCTTCAATCCCATTGGTTAATGATGCACGTAAGTATGATGGTGTTAGGCTATGCAGCTCTCTTATGTGGATCATTATTATCACTAGTTCGTTTAGTCATTTCATTTCAAAATTTCATAAGGATTTTTACTAAAAATAAAAATTTAGTAAATGAACCATTTTCGCTGGGTGAGATTCAATACATAATCGAAAAAAATAATCGTTTAATAAACACTTCTTTTCTTTTTTCGAGAAATTATTACAGGTTTCAATTGATTCAACAATTGGATTTTTGGAGTTATCGTATTATTTGTTTAGGCTTTATCTTTTTAACGATAGGTATTCTTTCGGGAGCAGTATGGGCTAATGAAGCATGGGGATCATATTGGAATTGGGATCCAAAGGAGACTTGGGCATTTATTACTTGGACCGTATTTGCTATTTATTTACATACTCAAACAAACAAAAAATTTGAAAGTGTAAATTCTGCAATTGTGGCCTCAATGGGCTTTCTTATAATTTGGATGTGCTATTTTGGGGTTAATTTATTAGGAATAGGGTTGCATAGTTATGGTTCATTTACATTAGCATCTAATTGAATTGAAAATATTTGAAAAATAGAAAATAAACATAGGACAGTATAGGTGTATATAAGAAAACTTCGTGTAATCAAGCGAGAACTTTTTGTTTTTATTTTCTTCATTCCCTTTACTTGATTCAAAAGGTTCTCGCTTGATTACATACTCAGTTATAATATAATTATAACTTTTTCTCAAATTTCATAAAATAAAATGGACTTATTTTTCATTGTCGAACAAACAATCTTAAAAATAATAGGATTTTTGGTTGATTTTTTGGTTTACTCACGAAAACTATGGATAAAAATAATTGGATATAAGGGCTTGGACTTTGTCAACTGATAGTGAGAAAACGAAATCGGGATAAATACCAATAGATATTACGGGTAAAAGAATAGAGATTGAAACAAACAATTCTCGAGGTCCAGAATCAACAAAATAGGAGTTTTTTCCATTAGCATTAAAAAGCTTATATCCATAGAACATCTGTCGTAACATAGATAATGAATAAATAGGAGTTAATATTATTCCAATTGCCATTACAAAAGTAATTAGTATTTTTGGCATTAAAAGAAATTTTTGGCTAGTCAGTATTCCAAAAAAAACTATCAATTCGGCAACAAAACCACTCATGCCCGGTAATGCAAGAGAGGCCATTGATAACATACTGAAAGTCGTAAATATTTTTGGAAGTGTGATAGCCATTCCGCCCATTTCATCGAGATAAACGAAACGTATTCGATCATAACTCGTTCCTGCCAAGAAAAAAAGTGCAGCTCCAATAAATCCATGAGAGATTATTTGTAAAATGGATCCATTGAGTCCTGTCTCGCTTATAGAACCAAGTCCTATAATTATGAAACCCATATGAGATACGGAGGAATAAGCTATTCTTTTTTTTAAATTACGTTGACCGGGAGATGTTGAAGCTGCATAGATTATTTGAATTGGGCCGATCATCATCAACCAAGGAGAAAATATAGAATGGGCACGGGGTAATAAGCCCATATTGATCCGAACCAATCCATATGCTCCCATTTTTAATAAGATTCCGGCTAGAAGCATACAAGTACTGTAATGTGCCTCTCCATGAGTATCTGGTAACCAAGTATGTAAGGGTATAATCGGCAATTTAACAGCAAAAGCAATAAAAAATCCAATATAGACTAGAATTTCGAGTGCTACAGGATACGATTGATTAGCTGATGTTTCAAAATTTAATGTAGGTTCATTAGAGCCAGCTAAACAAATACCTAGAATTGCCATTAATAAAAAGGCGGAACTTCCTGCAGTGTACAAAATAAATTTTGTAGCTGAATACAAACGTTTCTTTCCTCCCCAGATCGATATAAGTAGATAAACTGGAATTAATTCTAACTCCCACATAATGAAAAAAAGTAAAATGTCTTGAGAAGAAAAAGGTCCTATTTGACCACTATACATTGCTAACATTAGGAAATGAAATAATCGGGATTCTCGAGTAACCGGCCGAGCCGCTAAAGTAGCTAAAGTTGTTATAAACCCCGTCAGCAAAATGGGTCCTATAGAAATTCCATCTATTCCCAATCTCCAGGAAAAATCAAAAAAATCGATCCATTTATAATCCTCTGTCAATTGGATTAATGGCTCGTCCAATTGGAAACGATACCCGAATGTATAGGTTGTTAGAAGGAGTTCTGTTATACATATACACATAGTATACCACTTAATTACCTTATTTCCTCTATGAGGAAATAATAAAATTAAGGAACCCGCAAATATTGGGAAAACTACAACTAGCGTTAACCAAGGAAAAAATTTCGTGGTAAAAACAAGATACACTTGGACCAGAAAAGCGCGTGCTCAAAAAAAATATTTTTTTTGAGCACGCGCTTTTATCGGTAAAGATAAAAAAATAAAATGTAGTCGTATTCAAATCGGTTTTTTTGGAACGTATCAATAAGCTAGACCCATACTTCGAGTTGTTTCATGCCACAAATAAACCCGAACACTCAAGAAATCCGTTGGACAGGCGGATTCACATCTTTTACAACCCACACAATCCTCTGTTCTTGGAGCAGAAGCAATTTGCTTAGCCTTACACCCGTCCCAAGGTATCATTTCTAATACATCTGTGGGGCAAGCTCGGACACATTGAGTACACCCTATACACGTATCATAAATCTTTACGGAATGTGACATTGGATCTTTTGATTATTTAAAAAAATTTTGATCTAGTAAACTTGTAAATAACTCATATATGTAGATACCAGACCAATCAACGATTTAGATTTACAGAATTTTGAACAATCTATTTAGGGTGAGAAAGAACCAAGATAATTTGATTTCTTCTATATGTCGCAAACAGGATCATATATTATCTATAATATCTGCAAATTTGAATTTATGAATATTCTAATTTCTATAGTTTCGTTAATACAACTTATAATTCATATTACTTATTCAACAAATTCGATTGATTGATATGAGTTGATTTTCTGTTACGATAAATTGACGAAACAATAGCCAGTCCAATAGCTGCTTCAGCCGCTGCAATGGCTATAACAAAAATGGAGAAAATATTTCCTTTTAATTGGCGACTATCAAAAAAATCAGAAAATGTTACTAAATTTATATTAACCGCATTCAGTATAAGTTCAATACACATAAGAGCTCTAACCATATTTCGGCTCGTGATCAATCCATACATGCCCATAGAAAATAAGTAGGCACTCAAAACAAGTACATGTTCGAGCATCATGAACCAACTCCTTATTAATTTCGATTCAGTTAAATCTAATATGAACACCAAGGCAACGCATTCAATCGACTAGTATAGAAAATAAGTATGGAACAAAGCAACATATTGGGAATAGGTCAAATAAAAGACTTTCTATTTTAGACATTAAAGAATTTGAAATTCTAAATTGAAAAAAAAAAATAAATGTGATAACACAAAAGAACGTTTAATTTGTTGATAATTTTATAAATTTATTATTGGCGCGCCGCAGAAATTGAACCTATCAAAGCAGCTAAAAGAATTATTGAAATGAATTCAAATGGAAGAAAAAAATCTGTTGATAAATGAATTCCAATTTGTTGACTATTACTTATCAAATCGTGCTCTATAATCTGGTTTGATCTTGTAGTCCAAATAATGCTATACCATGACGTATCTGTAATAATAGTAATTAGTAAAACAAAAATACTTGTACAAACCAGCAAAGTAACCTCATTTCCAATTGTCCAAAGATTAAAATCTTTATAATATTCTGAACCGTTCATAAACATCACAGCAAATAGGATTAAAATATTTATAGCTCCCACATAAATAAGGAGTTGCGAGGCAGCTACAAAATATGAATTGGCTAGAATATAGAATAGAGATATAGAAACAAGAACTAATCCCAACGAAAAGGCACAATAAATTGGGTTAGTAAGTAATACTACTCCTATACCGCCTACGATAAGACCTAATCCCAGAAAGACTAAAAGAAAATCATGTATGGGTCCATGCAAATCCATTATATGTAAGATAAGAGGTAGAGATAAATCGAAATTTTTTTCATGACCTTATTGAGAACCAGACCAGAAAAATATAGTTGATGATTCATAAGAAATTTCTACTTGCATTAAATCCTAAGAGGTGTGAATTAATGTAGGTACATTTATTGGACAAATTTTATGTTTTCTCTGAAAAAAATAAGGGTAACTCGAATACGAAACTATACATTTCGAACTAATATCATATATATTAAGTAATGAAATTTCAATACAAATTAAGATGTAATTCTTACCAACCAATCACCTGTTGATATTTGTAGTTATTAACTATTGAGACCAAACAAAAAAGAAACACTGATTTCTTTAAATAAATCCTAAATGTTAGTAATTCCAAAAATTTTCTTTAATCAAGGCTTTACTTATTTTTTATTTGAGTCGAAGTAAAAATTGTTCGAATTGTATAATCATCAATTACTCCCATTGGTAAACGACCCATAGCAAGTTGATTATAATTTAATTCATGACGATCATAAGTAGAAAGTTCATATTCTTCAGTCATTGATAAACAATTTGTTGGACAATACTCAACACAGTTACCACAAAATATACAGATTCCGAAATCAATACTGTAATTAAGTAATCGTTTCTTTCGAATATCAGTTTCCAATTTCCAATCAACGACAGGTAGATCGATCGGACATACACGAACACATACTTCACAAGCAATACATTTATCAAATTCAAAATGGATTCGACCACGGAAACGCTCCGGGGTGATTACCTTTTCATAAGGATATTGAATAGTTATGGGTAAACGATTTACGTGGGATAGGGTAATCATGAAACCTTGACCAATGTACCTTGCAGCCCGTACTGTTTGTTGACCATAGTTCATGAAACCAGTTATCATAGAAAACATATCGTGAATATATATATATATAATTTTATCTTTGTTTTTTTTCTCTTGTTTGATCCAAGTAATAAATATAGAATATTATATTCTTTTACAGTGAAAATAGTTGATAAGAAGTTGTTAATAATAGATTACCAAGAGAAATAGGTAAAAGAAATTTCCATCCAAGATTCAAGAGCTGGTCCATTCTTATCCTAGGTAAAGTCCATCTTGTTGTGATAGAAATGAACAAGAACAAATAAGTCTTAGCTAATGTAATAAACATATGAATTGTCGGTTCAAAAACACCACCGTATATTTTAGTTATTTCAAAAAACTCAGAAACAACTATGTAGGGAATAGAGAAATTCCAACCTCCCAAATAAAGAACTGTTATAAATAATGAAGAAACTAATAGATTTAAATAGGAAGCAATGTAAAATAAAGCAAATTTGATACCTGAGTATTCGGTTTGATAACCAGCTACTAATTCTTCTTCTGCTTCTGGTAAATCAAAGGGTAATCTTTCACATTCTGCTAGGGAAGAAATTATAAAAATAATAAACCCTATAGGTTGACGCCACAAATTCCACCCCCAAAAACCATATTTTGATTGTGACTCAACTATATCAACTGTACTTGAACTATTCGATAATTATAGTCGGTGATACCATCACTGTTTCCATCGCTATTCCAGAACCGTACATGAGATTTTCACCGCATACGGCTCCTTGAGGGCCTTCAATAAATCTAAAGCTTGGGTCGGTGTTTTTTTATCTTGATATGTTTATAAGATGTATAAGAGAAAAATTTTTTGTACGATCCCTAATTAGACCAATAGAATTCTGTCTGTTCTGCTTTAATAAAAATTTTTATTAAAGTGCTTCTGAATTGATCTCATCCTTTCCTTTGATTTAATAATTTCAGTAATCATTTTAAGTTTTCTTTGTTGAGTAATAACTTAATTCTTCAATCAAATACTCTGTATAAAGATATCAATAACCCTTTACTTTTCACTTACGAAAAGAATTATACATAAATTCATGAATTTTGATACGAATGCTATCTATATAAATATGAATATAGAAAGAATAAAAAATATATTTTTTATTCTTTCTATACTGTAATTGTAATTCTTTACTCTTTTTTTTCGTTTCTATTCTTCTTTCTCTTTCTGCGAAGAGTGGATTTACAAAATCAAAACAAAGGATTTTTTCGTTTCCAATAGTCATTTATTTAATCGACGGATAGGAGCATACTCTGGATCGGAATCGTGGGGAGTACTGCCTGATCATTTCTACCAATTTAAAGCCCCAATAAATATTCTTTGTACATTAATGCAGAAATAGTCTTTTACATAATCTCGATTACAAATCCTTTGTGTATCTTGGTGTTTCTACTCATCCACTCGTTTTTTGTCAATCATCTGTTAAAGGTAATCCATGTATGATAATACCTATAAACAATAGTGAAAACTCACTCTAGTGGATCTTTTTAACCCGCGTCAAGATGGCTAATTACCTAATCTTGGGGCAAACGCTTTCTTCCGCTTATGTTTATTTCCGTTCAGCTCTCTAACTCTTATACATAGAAAATGAGACTGCATTTTTTACTGCCATTTTTTTTACCTATAAGCTGTTTTGTTTCACTCATCTAACTTTCTGATTTAGTTCATCCAGCCAAATCCTGAATAAAAAATAAAGAGATTTACTCAATGCATTCGGCCCTCTTACTATAAAGGAAAAAATAGAAAAAATTTTTGTTTTAACGAACCGCACGTAGAGATATTGATAACACACATAAAGTTAATGGTATTTCATAACTAATCGATTGAGCAGAAGCTCGTAGACCACCTAAAAAAGAATATTTATTATTTGACCCGTATCCTGACATAAGAAGGCCTATGGGAGAAATACTTGAAAGGGCAATCCATAAAAAAAGACCGATATTGATATCCGATAACACAAGGCGAGAACCAAAAGGAACTACTGAATAGCTTACTAAAATGGATATAACCGCTATGGATGGTCCGATACTGAATAAATGAGTATCTCCCCTAGATGGAAAGAGATTTTCTTTGAAAAGAAGTTTTATTCCATCAGCTAAAGCTTGAAGAACTCCTAAAGGTCCAGCGTATTCAGGACCAATACGTTGTTGTATCCCTGCGGATATTTCTCTTTCTAACCACACAATAACTAGTACGCCGATTGTGATTCCCAATACAAGAGTCAAAATAGGAATAAGTATCCATAGAATTCCATAAGCCTCTTTTAAAAATTCCAATCTAGAAAAAGAATTGATATCTTGTACTTCTATTCTATCAATTATCATTTCAACGATCAACTTCTCCCATAATGATATCTATGCTACCGAGTATTGTCATAATATCAGCCAATTTCATTCTTTTAACTAACTGAGGAAGAATTTGCAAATTGATAAAACCAGGCGGGCGGATTTTACACCTCCAAGGAAAAACGCTCTGATCTCCTATTAAAAAAATACCCAATTCTCCCTTTGGGGCTTCAACTCTCACATAGAGTTCTTGTTTCGGCAATTCAAATGTGGGAGAAGGTTTTTTACTAATAAATCGATAGTCAAAATCATTCCATTCTGTATTTCTTTCTCTATCAAAGTACCGTATTTCGAAATTTTCATATGGTCCCCCCGGAATTCCTTCTAGAGCCTGTTGAATAATTTTTATGGATTCTGTCATTTCGCCAATTCGAACTAGATAACGAGCTAATGAATCTCCTTCTTTTTGCCACTGTACTTCCCAATCAAATTCGTCGTAACACTCGTAATGATCAACTTTACGGAGATCCCATTGTATTCCAGAAGCTCGCAGCATTGGCCCTGATAAACCCCAATTTTTTACTTCTTCTTTTCCAATAATGCCTACCCCCTCAACTCGTTCTAAAAAAATAGGATTTCGTGTAATAAGTTTTTGATATTCAGTAACTCTTGTTAAAAAATAATCGCAAAAATCTAAACATTTATCCATCCAGCCATAAGGTAAATCAGCAGTTACTCCCCCAATACGAAAAAAATTATGCATCATTCTCATACCAGTGGCGGCTTCAAATAGATCATATACTAATTCTCTTTCTCTGAAAATATAGAAGAAAGGAGTCTGCGCCCCAATATCTGCCATAAAAGGACCGAGCCATAAGAGATGCGAAGCTATACGACTCAACTCCAACATAATTGTTCGGATATAGCTGGCTCTTTTAGGTACTTGGATATTTCCCAACAACTCTGGCCCATTTACGGTTATTGCTTCTGTGAACATGGTAGCTAAATAATCCCAACGTGTTACATAGGGCAGATATTGTATAATTGTTCGGTTTTCCGCAATTTTTTCCATTCCTCGATGTAAATATCCTAATATTGGTTCACAATCAATAACATCTTCACCGTCCAGAGCAATGATGAGTCGAAGAACGCCATGCATTGATGGGTGGTGGGGCCCTATATTTAGTATCATGAGGTCATTTTTTGTAGCTGGTATATTCATAGGTTTTGCCTACGTTCATTTTTTCATGAATCACTGAAAGTGAAAATAAGTTCATTAAAATTCAAGATCTAATAAATCAAATAATTCAAGATGACTCTTCAAATTAACGCGTTTTTGAGTTCCGAATATTTAACTGATTAATTAATTGTTTATAACGTATTCTATTTTTCTTTAACAAATAAGCCAGCATCCTTTGGCGTTTTCCCAAAATTTTGTGGAGACCCCTCTTAGATAAATAGTCTTTTCTGTGCAATTCCAAATGCGACGAAAGTATTCGTATCCTATTAGTTAGCCTTAGTATTTCAAATACAACAGACCCCTTTTTTTCTTCTTTTTCTTCGTACGAAATAACCGAGATAAATGACGTTTTTACCATGAAATTTAATCTTTTCCTCCTCCCACCACTGGCCCCTTATTAAGTTAAGGGATATTTTTATTGATCAATAATAATAGTGCTACGCATTTTTTTTTGCATACACAGTAGAATAATCTTAATTTTTAACAAAATTAGCAATTTTAAAATTGTATTCAAATAGGTATACAAAAAGATGGTTGTGGTTGTCTACACTCACAAAAGATAAAACTTATACCCCTAAAAAAAATCATGAATAGTTTTTCATAATTTATAGATATTGATATTTCATTGAATTAGTATCATATATCAAAATCGAATGTAAAAAAAGCGTATGTCTACGTTTCAATACATGGGTACGTTCGTTCATTTTAAAATTTCGGATACATATGTGTCCTTACCATACCGAAACGACTGCCATTATTGCTATCAAACCAATAGCGATCGATACAAGCGAAATCTTCTAATCGATAATTCGGCCAAAGAAAATACTTTAATTTAAATTTAATTAGTGTATTTTTCTCTCTTTTTCGTTTATTTAAAACGTGGTTTCTTAGCTTATTTTCATTACAAAATGTCACATTTAGAGGCATACCCTTTCTATTCATAAAAAAGAAACAAAGTATAATTCTCAATTCTCGACGATGTCTAGGGGCTAAAATACTTTCAGGAACAAACAAATCATAATGATTTTTGGTTCTATTTTTGGCTCTATTTTTATGTTTTGTAATGAATTCATCAGAATTTTTCTTATCAACACAGGCTTTTTCCAGACACCCTCGATTAATTGTGTAATTACTCTTATGAACCGCAGAAATACCTATAGTTTGATATATATATAATTGTTCTTCCTTTTTTATAGACAGCCGGATAGGTTCGACAAGTAATATTCCCTTGTTAAGCAATTCTGTAAGAGTTAATTTTTTCTGAATCATTAAAATATTCAGACTCAATTCTCTCCTTTGAATAGAGGCTATAGTAACTTCTTTTGGGTTTATTAATCTAAGCAACAGGCAATATATTTTAATGTTATTCATTGTTTTTTGATTTAAAAGATCATCCCATCTCAATTGAAAGAGCAAATATCGTTTTAGTAAGAAATCAAACCCCGCGTATATGTTCTTCTTGTCTTGTTTTTTATTTTTTTTTTTCTTTGATATCGAAGAATTTTCTGCGATATCTTTTTCGTGATTTAAGAGAGTGGATTCTAAATTTTCTCGTAAAGTGCGCTTTTTTTGTCTTTGATTTTCTTTTTCTATTTCAAGAGAGTTTTTTTCATTTGAAAATTTTGATAAAAAAATATATATATATTTTTTTACGTCGGTGTTTTTATTTTCACTGTCATTTTTGTTTACATTAACTAGAAGTTTGATTGGGATGCTCCATGACTTAATTTTATACGAATTAGAAATTAGCAAAAATTCTGGGAAAAACAAAAATTGGAAATTTATTACGGAACGCCCTAGTATTTCTTCATTCATTCGCATCCAATCAAAAGGGTTTGTTTTAGTGGATGAAGTGACTTCTTGATTTTGATGAATCGTGGGAGAAAAAATACTTTTATTGTCCATTTTATGACTTATTTTATAATAATTAGTCCTAATTTTAGTATATTTATTTTTGTTGCCATCAGTATCCATATTTCTCCAAGCTCCAATATAAATTTTATTCCTAAGACGAAAATTGAGAAATATCCAATCAAAAAATTTTCTATCCGTCTTTTTTTTTATATCTATAATATTCGTTTTGACTAGATAATTATTGAATGGAATACCTATTGGCGTATTAACAAAAATTTCTTTATGTTCATTGTAATTATATAATGAATATTGGTTAAGATGTACTTGTAGGGGTAATCCAAAAATATAAGAATGCTTCTTAGCTTTATACTTAATAAAATTATATGATAAAAAATTGTATCTAGCTTGTTTTTTAACTTTAACATTTTTTTTTTCGAAGTTAATTAATTGGTTTTTTTCATATGAAAAACGTTTGTTTAAATTTAAATGTTTATTTTTATTAAGTGGCTTTACTCTATTTTTACTTTTTTGTCGTATTAACGTAGACTGAGATAAATCATTTTGATAATAACCTTTTATCCACTTTTTACATTGATGTATTCCAGAATTTAGTAGGTTCTTATGCCTTAAGTCGGATTGTAATATTTTATGTGTTCCAATGAAATAATTCTTTATTTCATTCTTAAGAAAAAAAGATGTTCCATTATATTGAAAGACATATCTCAATCTTAACTTATATAAATTATAAAAGTTAAAGATAGTATTTTGTAATAATTTGTAAAATACATATGTTTGGGATAAATAAGATAAGTCACAAAAAATACGTGAGTTCTTATTACTAATATTAGAAAGTGACTCTTTTATAGTATCAAAAATATGAGTTTTTTTTTTTTTATCAAATTTTTCTTGATTTGTTTTTGTTTCAGTATTGTAAATATAGTTATTATAGGAACTGTTTTTATTAACAATTTTTTTTGTTGATTCAAAAAAAAAATAAAAAAAAAGTTGTGCACTTTTTCTAGGAATATTGCTGATATATATAAATATTTTTATATATATTCTTTCAATGAAAAAGTTTATAAAAAATTTTGCTTTACGAATTAGTTGAACATTTCTTCTTTTTAATTTCTGACTAATAGTTTTTGGCGATTTCAATCTTTTATCATCATAACTCATTTTCTTAAAAGGAATATTTATATGTAGGCTTATAAATTTTTTTTTGTTATCTTTTGAAATAGTTTGTATTTGATTTATTGTTGTCTTTCTTCTATCAGTTAGATCTTGTATTTTTTTTTTTTTCAATGAAAAAGTTGTGAAATTTGTAAATTCAACGTTAATCGGTGATTCATAAATTATCTCGTTAGTTCTTATCAAAGTAAAAGTTTGTTCTTTTTTGCTTTCATTAAACCCATTTATTTCTATTTGTCTCGATCCAAATAATGGAATTTGCTTCATTTTTGATAATTCTTTTATTTGTTTTTTTATAAATTTAATGTTTTTAATAAACCACTTTTTTAGTTCGTTTGAGATATTTAGAAAAAAATTTCTTCTTTTTTTGAAAATTGTTAAAACTCGAAAACATTTATTTTTCAATTTTATAAGTTTTTTTTTAAGTTCTTTAAGAATAGTTTCAAAAAAAGAAAGTTGTTTTCGTGGCGAACCAAAAGGAAGTTCAGTTTCCGTTCCAAAAACGGTTAAAAAAAAAAAATCATTTTTTTGTTCGTTATTTTTCGTTGGATAGTTATAAGCTTCTCGTCGCTTAAACTTATATTTGTGCCAAAGTGTCAGACGAAAAGGAAATAGGATCTTTATCTGAATACCGTCTCTTAACCAGTTTTTAGGAAATTCGGTTTCTGATAATTGAACACCGTTATAGGTGCATTTAACATGCATTTCTCTTTTCCAATCCCTTAAATCTTCGGACCATTCGGGAAATTGAAATAATAGTATACGCCCCAGATTTTTAACTATTATCAATGATGGTAATATAAGATATTTTCTCAAAATGGATTGGGTTACTAATAAAAGACCCCTTATTACTTGAGCAAGTGCAAACCTATCCCAGGTTTCTCCTATCTCTATACGTGCTTTTTCTCTTCGCTTTTCTTCTTCTCTTTTGTTATATTTTTTTTTAGTACTTTCTTTTGACATTTTTTCTTTATAATCTTTAATATCTTTAATTTTTAATTCTGTGTTTTTGTTTTTCCGTAGAAAATTTTGGAAATTTTTTTTAATTGTCTCGTAAATATCAAAAAAGTCTTTATTTATTCTTATTCGGTACAAAAAATTGGGGGAATGTACATTTGTTTCACAGGCTTTGCAAATAACTGTTTTACGCCGTTGGGCTCGAAACGAGCCTGCGATTATGTCTCGTCGAAAATCTGATTTTTGTGAATAACGTATCAAATAAATGTCATCTGTTTCATCATCACTGTTATTAGTATCTTGGAGATTACTAGATGTATTGGTGTCTTCTAGGTCATAATTAGCAAGTACTACATATTTGCTTTTTCTTGAGCGAATCGGCGAATAATATGCTTTCAAAATTTCGTCGTTTTCGTTACCGTCTTCTTCTAAATTAACATTG